GTCTTTTTTTCGCTTTTTTTCGTCTAAATGGCAAAGTGGATTTCTTTTTCTGCTGGTTCAAAGAACTCCATTCTCTTTTTTCTGATGATGCTTTTGAAAAATGAACTTCATTGATTGATTCAGAACACCTCTTCCTTGATCTTGATAGTATCTATGGGTACTTTCCAAGTTAGAACAAGGGGGGGGGATCACTCAATTTCCTGGATTATATATATTTCTGTAGATTAGATATCGTACAAATACTTTCTATACTCTTACCCTATTTATTTTTTATTTTAGTATCTCAGAAAAATGGAAAATTCATTGAATAAGTTTTCTTTTTTTTGTCCACTACTTTATTTTCTATTTTATTGTACGTAATAAATCGAAAAAAAAAGTTCTGATACATCTGGAAAACCGAAACCAAGACTAGGAAGACAAATAATGCCTCCTAGAATTATTTGTTCCCCGCATTTCTAGTTCGTTCTATTACCCACTTACTTATGCTAATATCTATCCCAATTTTATTCTATTTGAAATATCATAAAATGGATCCATTTTATGATATTTCAATCTGGCAATAGTAACATAGTCCTATCAATTCAATTTGGCTAAAAAAAAAACAAAGAAAGAGATGGTAAAGTCATAAAGTCAAATAAAATAGTCTTCTTCAAACAAAAATCTACCTATTATGACTAGGAATGCGATACAAGGGATTCCCTGAAGCTCGTAGAAAAAGAGCAGGTAAATAAAAGGTTTTTCAGAATTGATTTTTTTTGATCATACATAATTGACAACAAAAATTTTTTTCTTTTTACGAACCTGATGTCAATAAATCCGCGAGTCTAGAAATTCATTTCGGCCAATTGAACCTTCTCGAACTGTTTCTTTTTAAGAACCAAAAAGATTTGTGCCAAAATAACAGATGCCAAGAAGACCAAAAGACCTTGGACACGTAATGGATCTTGAAGTACTATTTCTGCATCTCCCTGACCAAATCCACCCACATTAGGATTACTCGTTAATGGTTGATCAAATTGGATGGATTCACCCTCTGAAACAAGAACTTCTGGTCCTGGAGGGATAATATCAACCACTTGACGTCCATCCGATGGATCTGTTATGGTTATTTCATATCCCCCTTTTTCTTTTCGTATGATTTTACTTACTATGCCCGCTCCTGTAGCATTATAAACTGTATTGTTACTCTTGCTTCCGTCGGGATAAATCTGACCCCTTCCCCTATTCCCCCCTACGTATATAGGATATTTTAAGAAGTGAACATCTTTCTTAGTAGCGGGGTCGGGGGAAAGAATAGGAAAGGTGATTTCACTATATTTCTGACCAGGGACAGGCCCTATCACAAGAATATTTTTTTTATTAGGGCGATAGCTCTGAAAAGACAAATTGCCTATCTTTTCTTTCATCTCGGGAGAAATACGATCGGAAGGAGCTAATTCAAACCCCTCCGGTAAAATAAGAACAGCCCCCACATTCAAACCCCCTTTCTTACCATTAGCAAGAACTTGTTTCACTTGCTTATCATAAGGAATTCGAACAACTGCTTCAAATACAGTATCAGGAAGTACCGCTTGTGGAACCTCGATATCCACGGGCTTATTAGCTAAATGGCAATTGGCACATACAATACGCCCAGTCGCTTCTCGTGGATTTTCATAACCCTGCTGCGCAAAAATGGGATATGCACTTGAAATGGATGTCCGAGTTATGATATATATCATGAGCGATATGGAAATAGATCGAGTAATATGTTCCTTTATCCAAGAAAAAGTATTTCTAGTTTGCATGGTCTAATCATTGATCCGAAAATTTCTACAATAAATTGGGTAGGTCGCTAGTATAGTTCCCTATCCACGATTCTGCTATTTATTGGAATCATTTTACTGGAATACTATAGTATGAAAATCCCCCGGATAGAAAGTTTTTAATACTTATGTAGAACTACAAAGTAAGAAACATTCTAATTGGATTATTTATCAATCATTCATTGAATGATAAATAACTACAAGTGACGGAGATACACGATTTAAATAACGAAAAATCCAATATTTAAAAATAGTATCGAGAATAACTGGAAAGGTGGAAACAAGACCAGATATAATTTGATCATTATGACCAAATCCAAAATCTTTGTAGACAGAACCAATCATTAGTTCCCAACCGTGGGGTGAATGAAATCCGATACATAAATCGGTTAATAAAAGAATCGAAAAAGCTTTTACTGTATCACTTAAGTTATATAGGAATTCCTGAGCCCAAGAGTTAAGAATAACAAGTTCTTCATTTCCTAAAATAGAATAACCGCTTAGAATAACAAAACAGATTATATTTGTCGAGAAGTGCAAAATCGTATGGATACAATCCTCATTGTGTATCTTGATTAATTGGATCGTTTCTTTGTGGATTCCTATAGGAAGCTTTTGTAGATGTGTCTCCGAGTATTCCTTGATCATTTCTTCCAAGAAGAGGATTTCCTCTAATTCTATGAACTTTTCTAGAATACTTTTTTCTTGAATATCATTCAAAAAAATTTCGGATTGACCAGTATTCGACCAATTAGTAACCCAAGATTCCATACTTTTAGTAAATGAGAGAGAAATCCACCAGGGCAGAAATACTATAGATGCAAGATACAAAAGAGGAGTGAATGCTTTCTTTTTTGCCATTTTTCACCTGTGAATTTTTAATTAACCCACTTCATTTGTCGACTCTATGTGATCGAATATTTCTTTCAAACATGAGTTCTAGACAAGGTATCAAACCTATGAATCTATTTTATTTGTGATTTTGTTTGAATCTAGAAAGAATACAGAAATAGACTAAGACTCCACTTCGAATTCGACTGAAGAAATAATACAAAATCTTGTTTCCAGATATCTCACTTCATCAAATTCCAAACAAGTGTCTCCTTTCGATGAATGACCGAAAGAAGTACTTTAAGGAATGAATATTATTGAGATTTTGAGACGAAAGAACTCCTTTTCTATCAAAATATCCAATATTTCGAAAAAATTCCAACGATTCCCCATAGTCAAGAATAGAATAATTGAGAGAAAGAGATTGTGATGATCAAAAAAATGAGCGGCAAAACAAGACAGAAATGGGCCAGTTATCCTTATTAAGAAAACCCATTATTGGGTATTAAAGAACACAAACGAAAGGATAAAAAGGGGTCGATTGACAAAAAGAAAATAATTTACAAGATATGATTTATCTGCATCTAAAGTATCACTTAGTTATAGAAAAAAACAGGATTCTTGCATTTTTTCCCTCCTGCTGAGAAAGCATTCGTTCTTCAGCCCAGTCCCTTTTCTCAAAAGACTTCAATTGGTACGCGCAAGAAATAGGCCAATTCCGCGGCTTTTTGTTCAATTTCTCGTGGAGTCAAATTCTCATCAGTACGGGTCAACGGAATAGCCCCCCGGCCTCTGATGTCCATATAAAGGACACGACGAGCATAAATACCCTCTTTAACTTCTATTCTAACGGATTGAATATCTTTTATAAGGAATCGGAGGAATATGCGGCGATTTTTTCCAGGAAATCCCCAACGAAAAATACACACTATTCCTTCCTTTCTATCGAATCGATCATAACCACTACCTACATTCCAGGAAATTGTGCACCACAAATAAGAACTAATAAAGAGACCCGCGATCCCGTAGAAAGACATCACGATCCCTTGTGGAAAAAAAATGATTTGCTGAGACGGAACAAAAGATATCAAATTTCTACCAAGATAACTGGAAGTTCCAACCAATAAGAATCCTAATGAACCTAAAAAAACGATAAGGGCCCAGCAAAAATTACTTAGTTTTCGAGACCCCGTTATAAGTTCTATCCATATATGTTCTGATCGCCAACTCATACTTGATCCGATTGCATTTTATTGGAATTGAGAGAATACCCCAAATGATTTTGACTTTACTTTTTTTGTTTCTGAATGAACTCTCATCAACTAGCACTAGTTTGATGTGAACTAGCACTAGTTTGATGGGAACCTTTAGGAGTAATTCATCAAATTGGTTAGATCTAAAATAATAACATACCCTTCATATGATCCCAATATACATATTGATATACATATAGATCCACCAACTTTACATTTTAGGCATCCAGCGATCCTGATCTATTTGAAACTAGCTAGAATTCAGTTACCCATAGATCATTTTCTGCAGGCATAAGAGCTTTTTCCTTTATGTTCGGCGGAAATCACATGCTCTACCATATTTCCCGAAATAAATATCTGTGTTATGCTACAAGTCTAAGTTTCAAAAAAAACGGATGATATTGGGTCCCCCCAGATCTAAACAATCTTGTTTTTTTGAACATGAAGAAATAAAGAAGCCATTGCAATTGCCGGAAATACTAGGCCTACTAAAGGCACAAAAATAGAGGGAAAATTGAAAGTTGTCATAAAATGGGTACCTCGATTTACTATTTGTACCTGTTCTTATTTTTTTTTTAAATATCATATTTTATATTTATACTAATTATAATTAAGAATTGTAATTATTATGAATTCATAGTTTAATTCAATTTGAAAATTCTTATTAGAGATATAAGTATCTAAGAGTATATAAAATAAGTCCAAGGAATGTAGAACTAAATAAATGGACTTATTCATCTATCTATATGAAAGATACATATGATAATCCATTTTATTATTTTTCTTCATTTCTTTGTGTTTTGTTCTTGTCTTCGAATTTAATAAAGAAAGAGTTTCTTACAAATTATCGAAAGATTCGTTAGAATGCGACACAACCGGAATTTTTAGTGAAAATGGGATTTTCGGGAGATGGAGAAAGATACAAAACTATATATCTATTTTTTCTATATTTGAATTTAATTATATACGTAAGACGCAATTCGTTTTATTTGCCTAATTTCACGAAAGGAAGAACTCATGTTTTTATCTTGTTGATAGAGACTTCTTAATTAGTAATCGGGAATCTAGGTAAAAAAAAAGAGTTATCCGCAACTTTTGATTCTTTCTACAA